GATACATAAGAAAGCGAAATAAAAAATTGAAAGGCTCTGTAAGAAAAGAAACGTCACAATATTTTTTTTATACATGTCAAAGTGATGGAAAAAAAAGAATATCTTTTACATATCCTCCCAGTTTGTCAACTTTTGGGGAAATGATAGGAAGAAGGATATCGTTATCTACATTAGAAAAACTCTCCGCTGATGAACTATACACCAAGTGGCTTTATACCAATAAAGAGAAAAATAACAACTTAAATAATGAATTGATAAATAGAATTGAGGCTTTAGAGACAGTATTTCTTTCTCTAAATATACTTGAAACAAAGACGAGATTGTGTAATGCTGAGACTAAAAACAAAAAGAATTGCCTAGTTAAAATGTATGATCCCTTTTTGACTGGGATGTCTCGTGGAAGAATCAAGAAATTGCTTTCATCTTCAATCATAAATTCTTCAATCATAAATCAAACTTCGATAGAAAATTGCATAGAAACATCTGAACTAAATAAAATTCATGATATCCTTCTTCCCTATCCTAATTATGTAGAATATGAACAGAAAATAGAAAAATCAGAAAAAAACCAAGCCAAAATGGATAATAGGTTCAATTTTTCATTGAACCCAATTATAAGTAACTCTAAAGGTCAAAAAAAATATAGTGGAATAAATGAAATCGGTAAAAAACTCCCTCGATGGTCATACAAATTAATCAATGAGTTGCACCAACATTTCAAAAAACGACGAAAAGAACAAGGCATAATGCAAGGGCTGTCGCACCAGCTTCGAACAAGAAGATTTAAACATGTAGCTTTTTTAAATCGTTCGATACGAAATTTACGAACTTTTAATAAGTCTAATTTCAAGAATTATAATCTTTATAGAAAATTTAATAGAGATTTGGTTTTTATACGTTATTCGGAAGCACCAGATTTTCGTCGATACATAATCAAAGGATCTATGCGCACTCAAAGGCGTAAAATGGTTATTTGGGGACCGTCTCAAGCAAATCCCCATTCCCCGCTTTTTTTGGAAAAAATGGAAAAATTTCCTTTTCCTATATCCGACCTAATCAAACTTTTTTTTAATATTTTTAATATTAGAGATTCGTTGGGTAAAAAGTCAAAATTTGAAACTTTAAATAAATTACAAAAAAAAAAAAATACCCAGCAAGAAAGAATGGAAGTCTGGGATAACATTCCACATGCACAAAAAACAAGAAGTATTCTGTTACTAGCTCAATCAATTTTTAGAAGGTATATTAAATTACCCTTATTGATAATAGCTAAGAATATTATCCGTATTTTATTAAGGCAATCGCCGGAATGGTATGAGGATTTCCAAGATTGGAATAGAGAAATTTATCTAAAATGCACCTTTAATGGTCTTCAATTCTCCAAAACAAAATTACCTACAAATTGGTTAACAAGAGGTTTTCAGATAAAAATACTATATCCTTTTCATTTGAAACCTTGGCACAGATCTAAGCTAGGACTCTATGATTCTGATAGAGATCTAAAACAACAAGATGATTATGATTCTTGTTTTTTAACAGTTGTGGGAATGGAAGCGGAATATCCTTTTGGTCCTCTTCTAAAAAAACCTTCCTTTTTTGAACCCATTTTGAAAGATATAGACTATAAAGTCGAAATAAGAAAATTCAATTTGAGAGTTCGAAGAATTTTAAAAAAAATAAAAAAGACAGAAGCAAAAGTATTTTTCTTTGTAAAACGAATAATAAAAGAACTTTTCAAAAGCAATAAATTTCCATTATTTATACCGAGAGAAGTATATGAATCAAGTGAAACTCAAACAGAAAAGGATTCCATAATAAGCAATCAGATAATTCATGAATCATTTAGTCAAATTCGATCTACAGGTTGGACAAATTATTCACAGACAGAAGAAGAAATGAAACATAGGATTGATAGAAGAAACACAATCAGAAATAAAATAGAAAAAATGAAAAAGAAAAAGAATAATGCAGAATCATCCCCAAAAATTTTGAAAATATTCAAAAGAAAAAATATTGAATTAATAGTTAAATTTTTCATTGAAAAAATATACATAGATATCTTTCTATGTATCATTAATATGCGTAGAATCCCTCTACAACTTTTTCTCGAATCAACAAAAAAAATTCTTGATAATGATAAATACATTGACAATAATGAAAAAAATCAAGAAAGGGTTAATAAAATAAAACAAAATAAAATTGACTTTATTTCGCCTATGACTATAAAAAGGGCTTTTAATAATCTTAAAAATAGTAAGCGGAAGTCAGATATTTTTTTTGATTTATCTTACTTGTCACAAAAATATGTCTTTTTCAAATTATCACAAACCCAAATTATTAACTTCAATAAGTTAAGATCTATTCTTCAATATAATGGACCGTATTTTTTTCTTAAGACTGAAATAAAGGATTTTTTTGGAAGACAAGGAATATTTCATTCCGAAGTAAGACATAAGAAACTTCCAAATTATGGAATGAATCGATGGAAAAACTGGTTAAG